GAGAAGAGAGATTTTTGTACTTTACTTAACTTATTTTTGAGTACAATATGATTTGAAGTGTATAAGAAGGATTGCATTTATTAAACACATATGCCGATAGCTATAATATCCGACTTCTCTTTTATTGCCGGTTCTATTCGGGACAGCCCGAGCCGTGCTCTATCAAAAGAGAATTTCTATTTAATGCAAAATTGAAGTAGGATAATTTTATGATAATTCCCTATCGAGAACATATCTAAATAATAGATGTCGGTGTAATAATTTAGGTTCTGGGGTTTACATATACTCATATGTTTTGTTATAATTGAAATTGAGAAGGATTTTTTGATTGAAAAAATCAATACTGATTAGTTCTGTCTCAATTTGTATTTTCTTATGTCATTAGGAAAACACAATTTGAGATTCAACTCCCAGAATCGTTCATGAATTCGAACTAAGCAGTCAATAGTTAACGGTTCAAGTTTGTCGGCTGAAAATCCCGAGAATGTTTTTAGCATTGTGGAGTTTCAGATCCTATACAATCAATCGAAGGGATGGATCAAATCCAAAAGGGGTCTTTCTTTTAGGAAAAGGATTAAGGAAAACAGGAGTCAAAGGACAAGTTTCAATAATCCGGAATCCGGGAAAATTTTCATCTATTTTGTCTCAGTTTGGCGGCATGGCCGAGTGGTAAGGCGGGGGACTGCAAATCCTTTTTCCCCAGTTCAAATCCGGGTGTCGCCTGATCAACAAAAAACTCGAAATCTCTTCTTCTCTTCGGTTCTGCTGATATAACTCGCAGAATTCTTCCCCGGTAGAAGCAGAGGAAACAGACTGTTAAGACTTTTTGTTTGCATGTGGTCTGAAGGTTTTCTAAACAAAAAGATTGTGAATCCTCGTTCGCATCTAAGATTCAAGGAAATAGTAAAATCTACTGGTACAGGGGCTCTCAAGACTTCACGATTCCCTTCTATTACTAAGGGAGTGTCTAATGGCTGGATCTTGAATCAGATTGTAGAGCCTGATATGAAATAAGATTCAATTAATAGTTTTGGAAAGGGGTGGAAATTGCTTTATATACGACGGACTCGCGCGAATCTCTGAGTGCTCGGGTATCCAATCAATATTCGATTGGATAGATAATTTCCTTTTATAGAAAAAGGGGCAAAAAGAAAGAATTTATTTTCGGCAACCCCTAGTCAAGCCCCCTGTTTCACAGCGATAATCGGGAAGGGGGTACCGGATTCGATCAAATGGAGAAATAGAGGTCTGTAATAGATAGTGATTTCTCTTTTTTAGAGATTTCTCCCTTTCTGTTTTTACTTACGAAGGTCAACAAAACAAAAAAAAAATGGGCCTTATTATTCCTACATATTCCCATTCCCTTTGGATGTTACTACGTATTTTGCTTGTGTTTAATCTTTCCCAATTCGAAATCATAATCGATTTATTGGATTGGTTTCTCAATAGTGTTCGGTCAGAATCCCGTTTTGACTCTGCGCCATTGATTCCACTATTATTAGTGAGGAATATATTATTAGTGAGGAATAATGGAATAATTCCTTCGTATTTATAGAGATAGGGGACATAATTCACATGGATATAGTAAGTCTCGCTTGGGCTGCTTTAATGGTAGTCTTTACATTTTCCCTTTCACTCGTAGTGTGGGGAAGAAGTGGGCTCTAGAAGTACTACTAATTGAGTTGAGGAATCAAACCGTATCAATTGTTTTATAGATTGTTCTGCAACGCGTTTTGAACTATTTAAAATAAATATCTATGAATTTCGAATCCCATTGGACTCCAATGGAGTAATTTATGATATGAATCATACTCTTTCTCTCAAAGAGATATTTCAGCGATTCCCGTGGTTGTATTTCGAAAAGAAAAGGATTCAGAGAATTGGAAATTTATTCCAACCAAAAATTCTTCCGAAATTTTCCATTTCAATCAATGGAATGAGTTCTTACCATCTTTATAGATGGATACTGAGGAAAACCGGACTTTTTTTTATTTCGTTCCCTCTTTACTGTTCAAAGAGGAAGTCGTTTTGTTAAGTGTATACGTACTTTCTATGAGAAATGATATAGAGATCATGGTTGTCTAACGAGAGACTATGGAATAATAAGATTTTGGCTGGGCCGAGTCACATATTGGGCATTTACAGCTTGGTTTCTAATTTAAGAAAGGCGATTTAGGCTTTATCGACTTATCATGGGCGTTAAAAATAGGTGAGGTTTACTCTTCCTTAGTAGTAAAAGGAAAGGGATTAGAATCTTAAGATAAGAATTATTTCAGATTGATCGGAACAAATAGATGTAGCAAATTGGGTCGTATGTCAATTCCATACAATATATCGAATTAATATAAACATATATGAAGAGAATATTGTAGATTGATCTATAGAAACTCAAGCCTTTATCTTTATTCTAGATTACAACTTTATAGACTAAGAGATAGATAGTATGGTAGAAAGAAAGATGCATCTATTTCTACCATATTATCTATCTCTTAGAATTATA